ACAACAACGAAAGCGCTTTTTCACTCTTTCATATACTAAGGGATTTCACTTGGAAAAGAAAATGTTCCATACTAATCGATTCGGGTCCACAGCCATGGGTCCCAATGCACGAGATCTTGCAGCACTTGCCAATGAGGCCCTATCAATTAGTATTACACAGAAGAAATCAATTCTAGACACTAATACAATTAGATTAGCTCTTCATAGACAAACTTGGGATTTGCGAGCCCATGTAATACCGGTTCAGGATCACGGGATCCTTTTCTATCAGATAGGAAGGGCTGTTGCACAAAAAGTACTTCTAGGTAATTGCCTCATAGATCCTATATCTATCTATATAAAGAAGCAATTGTGTGACGAAGGGGATCCTTATTTGTACAAATGGTACTTCGAACTTGGAACGAGCATGAAGAAATTAACGATACTTCTTTATCTTTTGAGTTGTTCTGCCGGATCGGTCGCTCAAGACCTTTGGTCTCTACCCGGACCCGATGAAAAAAATAGGATCGCTTCTTATCGGTTCGTTGAGAATGATTCTGATCTAGTTCATGGCCTAGTAGAAATAGAAGGCGCTCTGATGGTATACTCGCGGACAGAAAGAGATTACAGTCAGTTTGATAATGATCGAGTGACATTCCTTCTTCGGCCCGAACCAAGGAATCCCTTATATATGATACAAAATGGATCTCGTTCTATCGTTGATCAGAGATTTCTCTATCAAAAATACGAATCGGAGGTTGAAGAAGGGGAAATAGAGGAGGATTTCTTCGATCACATAGATTGGGCTCCTAGAATATGGCGCCCTTGGGGCTTTCTATTTGATTGTATCGAAAGGCCCGATGATTTGGGATTTCCCTATTGGGCCGGGCGGGGGCTCATTGATGATGAGGAGGATGAGCTTCAAGAGAAGGATGAGCTTCAAGAGAAGGATGAGCTTCAAGAGAAGGATTCGGAGTTCTTGCAGAGTGGAACCATGCAGTACCAGGCACGAGCTAGATCTTCCAAAGAACAAGGCTTTTTTCGAATAAGCCGATTCATTTGGGACCCCCCGGATCCACTCTTTTTCCTATTCCAAGATGAGCCCTCTGTCTCTGTGTTTTTACATCGAGAATTCTTTGCAGATGAAGATGAAGAGATGTTAAAGGGGCTTATTGTTTTTATTTCCCAAGATCCTATTACATCTCTATCTCAAAGCTGGTTTATCAAGAATAGGAAAGAAAAGCACTTCGAATTCTTGATTCATCGCCAGAGATGGCTTAGAGCCAATAGTTCATTTGGATTTTCCCGTTCTAATACTCCATCTGAGAGTTATCAGTATTTATCAAATCTGTTCCTATCTAACGGAAGGCTATTGGATCAAATGGCAAAGACATTGTTGAGAAAAAGATGGCTTTTCCCGGATGAAATGAAAATTGGATTCATGTAACAGGAGAAGGGTTTCCCATTACTTAGCCGGAAAGATATGTGGTCATGAAATAGGGATTAAGTGGAACGGAATTGACTGGGCGGTAGAGTCGCGGAAACACCTCTTTCTTCCATGGACCTTAGCTCCATGGAAGAATATGCTACTGCTGAAACATGGAAGAATTGAAATCTTAGATCAAAACACTATGTATGGATGGTATGAACTGCCTAAACAAGAATTCTTGAACAGCGAACAACCAGAGCTATTACTCACTACATCAAAAAATTTCCATTAATGAAAGATGTAAATCCATTGGAAAATCAAAAATACGCATGTCGGATGAAATGGTTTTTGCTATCTGCTCCAATAACGAATCATTGGTTTAACTGAATAACTAAATAAAATAGATAGACCTTTCTCTTCGTCTCAGGTCGATGGATCTTCCCGATTGGAAGATCCCCTATATGGATAATAGACATTCCAGTTGACCGAGCCTAATTCTAATTGTTTTTGTTTCGAAGCAAAGATATCCACGAGGCGGTTCGCCCTATTCAGATATTCCCGACCGAGAAGTACTGGATTCTCTTTCGGATAGGTCCTGAAAGGAGAAGGAAAGCTGGAATGCCACCAGGCGTCTATTATTGAATTCACCCGACCCGATAGTACCCATTTTGGGAACGTCCAGTGCCAAAGTCACTGAATGGGTAGTCGCCAATCCCTAAAACGGACTATGTAATGCACTTTATCTGCTGGGTTACGGGGGGCATTTTACCAGAGGTTTAGATTGTATCAATCCACCCTTGTGTGATTCCTGTTGAAGCATATACTCGGGGGTGGGTGCAGGGCGGACGGACGATTTCAAAGCGGATTCCCCATTCATTAGATAGAGAGGATCACCAAGATTTTGTGATCCGCTGCCGAACTTATTCCAATTCAATGAGCATTCTCAATATTATGCCTTGAAGAGGACTCGAACCTCCACGCTCTTTAGCACGAGATTTTGAGTCTCGCGTGTCTACCATTTCACCACCAAGGCATCTTGAAAGTGAATCGTATTCCATGAATATGATATCTATCTAGTGTGATGTGTGGAAT